AATTCGAGGAATTTATCACACAAGTATTCAATTAGTTCGGACTTGCTTAGTATTGAATTGGGACCAAGAACAAAATGGTTCTATAGAAGAGGTTCATGCTTCCTTTGTTGAGGTAAGGGCAAATGATCTAATTCGCGATTTCATAAGAATTGAGTTAGTCAAGTCCACTATTTCGTATACCGGAAAAAGGTATGATAGGGCAAGTTCCGGATTGATTCCCGATAATGGATTAGATTGCACCAATATCAATCCTTTTTATTCCAAGGCGAAGATTCAATCACTTAGCCAACATCAAGGAACTATTGGTATGTTGTTGAATCGAAATAAGGAATGCCAATCTTTGCTAATTTTGTCATCATCCAATTGTTCTCGAATTGGTCCATTCAATAGTTCGAAATATAACAATGTGACAAAAGAATCGGATCCCCTAATTCTAATTAGGGATTATTTAGGTCCCTTAGGCGCTATTGTACCTAAAATATCCAATTTTTATTCATCTTACCATTTAATAACTCATAATCAGATCGTGTTAAAGAAATATTTGCTACTTGACAATTTGAAACAGATTTTCCAAGTACTTCAAGTACTTAAATACTGTTTAATAGATGAAAATAGAAGGATTTATAATCCCGATCTATGTAGTAACATCATTTTGAACCCATTCCATTTGAATTGGTGCTTTCTCCATCATGATTATTGTGAAGAGACATCGATCAAAATTAGCCTTGGACAATTTATTTGTGAAAATGTATGTCTATTTAAATACGAACCACACGTAAAAAAATCTGGTCAAATTTTAATTGTTAATGTCGACTTTTTAGTTATAAGATCGGCTAAGTCTTATTTGGCTACTCCTGGAGCAACTGTTCATGGTCATTATGGGAAAATCCTTTACGAAGGAGATACATTAGTTACATTTATATATGAAAAATCGAGATCTGGTGACATAACGCAAGGTCTTCCAAAAGTAGAACAAATCTTAGAAGTGCGTTCGATTGATTCAATATCGATGAACCTCGAAAGGAGAGTTGAAGGTTGGAACGAGCGTATACCAAGAATTCTTGGGATCCCCTGGGGGTTTTTGATTGGAGCTGAGCTAACCATAGCCCAAAGTCGTATCTCTTTGGTTAATAAGATCCAAAAGGTTTATCGATCCCAGGGGGTACAGATCCATAATAGACATATAGAGATTATTGTACGTCAAGTAACATCAAAAGTGTTGGTTTCAGAAGATGGAATGTCTAATGTTTTTTCGCCTGGAGAATTAATCGGATTGTTGCGAGCGGAACGAGCAGGGCGCGCTTTGGACGAATCGATCTGTTATCGGGCAATCTCATTGGGAATAACAAGAGCGTCTCTGAATACTCAAAGTTTCATATCCGAAGCAAGTTTTCAAGAAACCGCTCGAGTTTTAGCAAAAGCTGCTCTACGAGGTCGTATTGATTGGTTGAAAGGCCTGAAAGAGAACGTTGTTCTGGGGGGGATTATACCTGTTGGTACCGGATTCCAAAAATTTGTGCACCGTTCAAGGCAAGACAAAAACATTTATTTGGAAATCAAAAGAAAAAATCTATTCGAGTTGGAAATGAGAGATATTTTGTTACACCATAGAGAATTATTTTGTTCTTACGCGACAAACAATTTCCATGAGACAAATTTACATGAGACATCAGAACAATCATTTATGCGATTTAATGATTCCTAAGAGCGGATTCATTTTCACTTTAACTATCTTTTAACTATACTGGTCTGATTATTGATTTGGTAATAAATAAAATTAGTAATTCAAAAAATTTATGGTTTGCGCCGTGTATCAATGGTCAATCCCCGGTAGAAGGTTCCATCGGAACAATCTTTTATTTCAAGGTACCTCGTCTCTTTGTTAATAATACGAAAAAGAAAAAACAAAAAGGAAGTGTGGGAAAAAATGACAAGAAGATATTGGAACATCAATTTGGAAGAGATGATGGAAGCAGGAGTTCATTTTGGTCATGGTACTAAGAAATGGAATCCTAGAATGGCCCCTTACATTTCTGCAAAGCGTAAAGGTATTCATATTACAAATCTCGCTAGAACTGCTCGTTTTTTATCAGAAGCCTGTGATTTAGTTTTTGATGCAGCAAGTAGGGGAAAAAACTTCTTAATCGTCGGTACCAAAAATAAAGCATCGGATTCAGTAGCATCAGCTGCAATAAGGGCTCGGTCTCATTTTATTAATCAAAAATGGCTCGGTGGTATGTTAACGAATTGGTCCACTACGGAAACGAGACTTTATAAGTTCAGGGACTTAAGAGCAGAAGAAAAGATGGGGAAACTCAACCGTCTCCCCAAAAGAGATGCAGCAATGTTGAAGAGAAAATTATCTACTTTGCAAACATATCTCGGTGGAATCAAATATATGACGGGATTGCCTGATATTGTGATCATCGTTGATCAGCAAGAAGAATATACGGCTCTTCGAGAATGTGCCATTTTGGGGATTCCAACGATTTGTTTAATCGATACAAATTGTGACCCAGATCTTGCAGATATTTCGATTCCAGCCAACGATGACGCTATAGCTTCAATTCGATTGATTCTTAACAAATTAGTATCCGCAATTTGTGAAGGTCGTTCTAGCTATATAAGAAATCGTTGATTATGATTAAGATTAAGAATAATAAAATTAGTTAATGTTAATTATTGGGCAACTCCATAGATTTATTGGATCGGTTACTTTTTTTTTAATAGATAAAAAAAAAGAACTGGGGATATTGATATATATTATGATGTTATGTGATTTCTTGGTATCCTAAATATATGATTAATGATTCAAGTTGGTGAGTTGAGAAAGAAATGGTTGAATCAAACTAATTCCTTTTTTGAAGTTCAATTTCTATCAGAGGACAATATGAATGTTATACCATGTTACATTAAAACACTCAAGGGGTTATACGATATATCGGGTGTAGAAGTAGGCCAACATTTCTATTGGCAAATAGGAGGTTTACAAATCCATGCCCAAGTACTTATCACTTCTTGGGTCGTAATTGCTATCTTGTTAGGTTCAGCCATCATAGCTGTTCGGAATCCACAAACCATTCCGACCGACGGTCAGAATTTCTTTGAATATGTCCTTGAATTTATTCGAGACTTGAGCAAAACCCAGATTGGAGAAGAATATGGACCTTGGGTTCCCTTTATTGGAACTATGTTCCTATTTATTTTTGTTTCTAATTGGTCAGGCGCCCTTTTACCTTGGAAAATCATACAGTTACCTCATGGGGAGTTAGCTGCGCCCACGAATGATATAAATACTACTGTTGCTTTAGCTTTACCCACGTCAGTGGCATATTTTTATGCAGGTCTTACCAAAAAAGGGTTGGGTTATTTCGATAAATACATCAAACCAACTCCAATACTTTTACCAATTAACATCCTAGAAGATTTCACAAAACCCTTATCTCTTAGTTTTCGACTTTTCGGGAATATATTGGCTGATGAATTAGTAGTTGTTGTTCTTGTTTCTTTAGTCCCTTCAGTAGTTCCTATACCTGTCATGTTTCTTGGATTATTTACAAGTGGTATTCAAGCTCTTATTTTTGCAACGTTAGCCGCGGCTTATATAGGCGAATCCATGGAGGGTCATCATTGACTAGTTTTCTAAATAGTCTTTTTTTTTTTAGCTTATCCCAATTCATGCATGGTTCAAGATAATCTGCTTGGTTGGAGAACATAATAGATATAAATACGTATGAATACATGACCTAGAGTCGTAGGAGAGAAGATGAACGATATTACGGAATTGTAAAAAAAAAAGATGGGTTGGGGAGGTCACACTAGATGTATGTAATGTCTATAAGTCCAGCCACTTTTTGTGTGGGTTTCGAGGAATGATTCTATAATCCGATTCAATATAAAATGTGGCCAGTTTACGTTATGGAAGAAAGAAATGTATATGTAATATGTATATGTAATATTAGATATTCACTAGTTATATAGTCCTATCTATATATAAATAGAAGTCCTTATGCCTTACCTATATACTAACTAACTATATATATATCTAACTATATGCTATATATATGTAATATATATATAGCAATATATATATGTATTGATATACATATTGATATCGTTATATTGATATATTGATATCGTTGATATCGATCATATTGATATCCATTGCATATATTGATGATTGCATATATTGATTTGATTGCAGTTTACTGCATTTAGATTAGATGGATTACAAGATAAGTCAAGTCCTTTCTTCTGTTTCATTTGTGATTGTGTATTGGATGAAAAAACAGATGAACTCAAGGATATAGAAGAGTAAAGAACGAAGGATGGAATGAAAGAATGGTTGGAAAGAAAGAAATGCAATAACTAGAGCCGTATGTATATGGATTTACAAAAACTTCATCATGGGTAGAAACAAAAAATGAGATATCGAAGTAGTTCTGACGATTCAGTAATATTATCATTAGTTTTTAGTTACTCCGACCCAATAGATCTTAATGATCAAACTTAATGATAAAATTAAGTAATAATTCATTGGTTGATTGTATCATTAACCATTTCTTTTTTTTTTGGTGTGAGGAACTTACCATGAATCCACTGATTTCTGCCGCTTCCGTTATTGCTGCTGGATTGGCTGTAGGACTTGCTTCTATTGGACCCGGAGTTGGTCAAGGTACTGCTGCAGGCCAAGCTGTAGAGGGTATTGCGAGACAACCAGAAGCAGAGGGTAAAATACGAGGTACTTTATTGCTTAGTCTAGCTTTTATGGAAGCTTTAACAATTTACGGACTGGTTGTGGCATTAGCGCTTTTATTTGCGAATCCTTTTGTTTAATCCTAGAAATGTAAAAAAGTACCTTAGATTACATACTTATTTTACTTTTTTTCTTTATTAACTTGAAATTAAATTGTCGTTTGCTTCTTCGAATTATATCAACACTTTACTCCTATAATTACTTATTTGTTGAGACTACAGGAAGGACTGCTTTGAGGATGAGG